AGAGAAAGACCGTTTCAACATCAAAAACAACAAAAACTAGAGCAAACATATAATAACGGATTCGAAATTGTAACCAAGCGTCGCCCATCGGTTCTATACCCGATTCATAACTAGAAAGTTTCTCCGGCCCTTTCCTAATCGGGGCTAAAATCCCGGAAATGAAAAATGCCAAAATAGGAATAAGACTTGATATTATTAGAAATGCCCAAAAAAGATCATATTCGTAAAGCAAAAACATAGACGCACTCCTATGAACTTGGAAAATATAACGGATTGGTCGATTCGAATTGAAGTTGTCAAGTCATCCATAACCATTTAGTCAAAAAAAAGAATTCATTTTGCATTTTGACCAAACCATCTAGTTTCCTTTGTTTATTGTGGGGCATATCTCCTTTCAAGATTTATCGACTGACTTGACTAGGATCCTATTTACAGTCTACATATTACGCTTAGATAATTCACCTAGGATTCTTTCTGCAGAAAGCTACTTCCAAATAAAAAAAATAAGAATTCTATTTGATTTTTTGTTTCAAAATTTGGACCTTCATATTATTTATATTATTTGAAATTTGTTTTTTAGAAAAATGATAGATTTCCATTTTTTCTTTTTTCTCAGGAGTTCTTTTTGTCGTTTTTTTTTTTCTTTGTGATTTTGAATATAACATCAAATAGAAAATAATGCATAGGTATTTCAATCTCAGGATTTCGAATATCTTAATCTTAGTGTTGGTATATTCCGTTCATTCGAATCTGGTTGGATGTTTCTCTTGGTTCAATACCAATACAGGAAAAGAAGACCATTGCCTTTTTGTTGTGCTTCACTAGGTGTAGGTAAGGTATACGAAGAAGAGGCTTATTCGAAATTGTTGACAATGAAACTTACCAAAGAGATTCGTTTTTCAACAAACTTTCGTTTGTCCACAAATCCATCAGGTTATTCCCTAGATCTATGTGAATTACTCTTTGGAGTTTTTCGCCGGGCTCATGTCATGATTTTTACTTCTTTAATTCATTAAAGTTAGGTAGACTAAAGAAAAGGAGTATCAATAACTTAAACTTAACCCCCTGATTGTGGATAGGAAATTGAATATCGAATTTCCCTCCGAAGATTAATGACGAAAGGTTGATTTGTTTATCCACGATTGGATAAGTATCGATTCGATCCCTTCAAATGCGTTTTTCTTTCAGTTTTCTATTCTTCTTTAAATTCAAATGATTCACGTGAGTGATTTTCTAGGAATCATTTGGTTTCGATGAAACTACCGGTCAGTTACAAGCAACAAACAAGAATGAAGAAATGCAAATTATACAATTTTGTATTTCCAATTTTTATTTTATTTAAATTTAATAGGGCTCTAGGGCTATACGGACTCGAACCGTAGACCTTCTCGGTAAAACAGATCAAACTTATTATTATCAAAATGATTTGAACTGTTTCAAAGACCCAACATGCAGTTTTTTTTGCATTGGGCTCTTTCATTAACTGATAGAAATATCGGCCAATCCGCCATATTTTTTCTTAACATAAAAATAAGAAAAGGAGATGGCTCCGCGTGCTCTGATTCATTTTTTGGGATTCTGATCCAGGAGCACTACCAAAGTGTTTCAAAGGTGGGATTATCTTGACGTAGGTCTGCCTCTGGCCTAGATCATTTTAAGTTAAATGAAGTCTCTATCGTTCGGCTTAAAAAATAAAATATGAAACTTCATACACCTTAAAGTTCATAGGACGAAAAGAGAATTTTTGAGGGCCTTGTACTCATTATGCCTAGCATTGAATGTACTGGTATTCACCTTATCAATATCTCAAATCAATGTGGGGTCTGTTTGGTACCTAAAAGGGGCACCCAAATCGGACCAAACCCTTTGTCAGGCTATTGTTCCCTCAAAATTATGGGGTAAGACATCGATTTCTCAATAAAATCCAATTTTTGGATTGTATGATGGACTCCCCTGAAAACCATCGGCGCGCGTGTAAACGAGGTGCTCTACCAACTGAGCTATAGCCCTTACTTAATGCTTGTGATGCATATTTTATCATGTATATAATTTCTTGTCAAGATGAATATTCTATAATCCAAGATCCTAAATTTTTGAGTAGTCTTGCTTAGAAATAATATGATATTTATAATCCATCGACAGGATGGGCCCCATTTGGTTTTCTTTGGGATGAGAAATGACCTACTTAACTCAGCGGTTAGAGTATCGCTTTCATACGGCGGGAGTCATTGGTTCAAATCCAATAGTAGGTAGAACTTATTAGATACCATTGACTCCGGTATCTAATAAGTTTTTTTGCCCCATTTCTTTCTTTTTTTTTTATTTTTGAATTGTGTTGGATCGAAATCGGATTCTGCTTGATTGGATTCTATCGAGTGAATCCAATCAAAATAAGGTTTCGAAACAGAACTTTTTAAAAATTATTTGAACGCCCCAACCAGTTATGAAATCGCATTGACAGCTTCTACCCTTGTCCTAGCTCGTCGGAGAGCTAGATTTG